TCTGCTATAAAAAATAATACATAAATATAAAGAAAATGCAGCCGGTGAAATCCAACCTATTCTTGAAATACACAACTCGCACACACTCCCTTTCCAAAAAAAATCAATACACCCAGCACTACGCTTAGATTTATTGGATTTGTTGCTAAAATATCGGTATTAAACTCGAAACTACCAGCGGATGACCAGTGCCCCACGGAAACAAAAGAATCGGTTAGATTTTTCATAGGCTCTCCCCTTATAGATAGGATTAACAAAGAACAGAGTTCTTTTTCTATCACTCCGCGCTTATTATTCTTAATGGAATTTGAGAATTCTCAAATTTATTAGTTATGGTTATGTTTTTATTCTTCTTTTTTTTTTTACATTTTTATTCTACGATGAAATGAAACATTAAACAAAAGGATTTGCAAATAAAAGAGCTAATGCCACGACCAGTCCATAAATTGTTAAAGCTTCCATAAAAGCCAGACTAAGCAATAAAGTACCTCGTATTTTACCCTCTGCTTCTGGTTGTCTAGCAATACCTTCTACAGCTTGGCCCGCAGCAGTACCTTGACCAACCCCAGGTCCGATAGAAGCAAGCCCTACAGCCAATCCAGCAGCAATAACGGAAGCAGCAGAAATAAGTGGATTCATGGTAAGTTCCTCGCACCAAAAAAAGAAATGGTTAATGATACAACCAAACGATGAATTAGTACTTAATCTACTTATTTTTCTACTTATTATTTTTCTACTTATACTTTTACTATTTAATTTACTACACTTATTTTTTATTTTTTGATCTTTATCACTAAATGGAATTAAGAATATTACTGAATTGTCAGAACTACTTCGATATACCGTTCGTTTTTCCTTTATACCTTATTCCACCTTATGTAATATGTATACGGTTTTAGTCATTGCGTTTCCTTGTTTAGAAAATATTCTATTCTTTCTCTTTGATTCAATTCACAATCACAGACAAAATAGAAAAAGGACTTATATGGGATCCAGCTAAATGCAGTGGGCTAGAAAAAAATAGATAGGGGATAATTACTATTTAACTAGTAAATAACATCTACTTTTATTCTTCCATAACGTAAATCACCTGCACTTTTTATTCTCTTATTTTTTTAAATCATATTCTGGAACCATTCTTCGAAACATACACAAGGATTGATACTCATAGGCATTACATATACATATATGTAGTAAGATACCCAACCCTTCTTTCTCTTCCCATTTATGCAATATCATCTATCTTTCTTCATATATACATAAATGTAGCTATTTACATCTTATTCTCCAACCCAGTGGATTATATTGAACCTCCGTCGTATTGCTTGAATTGGGATAAGCTTCAAAAAAGACTATTTCAAAAGTTAGTCAATGATGACCCTCCATGGATTCACCTATATAAGCCGCAGCCAAAGTTGCAAAAATAAGAGCTTGAATACCACTTGTAAATAATCCAAGAAACATGACAGGTATAGGAACTACTGAAGGCACTAAAGAAACAAGAACAACAACCACTAATTCATCAGCCAATATATTCCCGAAAAGTCGAAAACTCAGAGATAAAGGTTTTGTGAAATCTTCTAGAATATTAATTGGTAAAAGTATTGGAGTTGGTTGAATGTATTTCCCGAAATATCCCAATCCTTTTTTGCTAAGACCCGCATAGAAATATGACGCTGACGTGAGTAAAGCTAAAGCAACAGTAGTATTTATATCATTCGTGGGCGCAGCTAACTCCCCATGGGGTAACTTTATGATTTTCCAAGGTAAAAGAGCACCTGACCAGTTAGAAACAAAAATAAATAGAAACATCGTTCCTATAAATGGAACCCAAGGACCATACTCCTCTCCAATCTGAGTTTTGCTCAAGTCTTGAATAAATTCAAGGACATATTCGAAGAAATTCTGACCGTTAGTCGGAATGGTTTGCGGATTCCAAACAGCTATGATGACTGAACCTAATAAGATAGCAATTACAATCCAAGAAGTGATAAGTACTTGGGCATGAATTTGTAAACCTCCTATTTGCCAATATAAATGTTGGCCTACTTCTACACCTGATATATCGTATAACCCTTTGAGTGTTTTAATGGAACATGGTATAACATTCATATTGTCCTCTTAAATAAATCAAAATTCAAATAAAGTAATTATTTTGATTCAACCATCTCTTTCTCAAGTCATCTATGTTCATTCATGAATTGAAGTTCTGAATCGTATATTTCGGATACTGAGAAATTACATAAAAAAAAATAACAATCATTTTATGTTTTCAATATTATTCAATATTCAAAACATAGTTCAAACTCCAAAAGATGTAAACCAAAATAGTAACAATCAAAGAGAGTTCACCAAAAACAAACTAATCTTCTTCTTTCTTCTTCTTAATGATAAGATCATCAACCATTTTTTATATAACTAGAACGGCCCTCACAAATTGCAGATACTAATTTGGTAAGAATCAATCGAATCGAAGCTATAGCATCATCGTTGGTCGGAATAGAAATATCTGCAAGATCTGGGTCACAATTTGTATCGATTAAACAAATCGTCGGAATACCCAAAATGAAACATTCTCCAAGAACCGTATATTCTTCTTGCTGATCAACGATAATTACAATATCGGGCAATCCCGTCATATATTTGATCCCACCCAGATATGTTTGCAAGGTAGATAACTTTCTCTTCAACATTGCTGCATCTCCTTTGGGAAGACGATTGAGTTTCCCCATCTTTTGTTCTGCTCTTAAGTCCCTGAACTTCTGAAGTCTTGTTTCTGTAGTAGACCAATTCGTTAACATACCACCAAGCCATTTTTTATTAACATAATGACACCGAGCCCTTATTGCTGCTGATGCTACTAAATCCGCTGCTTTCTTTTTGGTGCCGACGATTAAGAATTTTTTTCCCCTACTTGCTGCATCAAAAACTAAATTGCAGGCTTCTAATAAAAAACGAGCAGTTATAGTAAGATTTGTAATATGAATACCTTTACGTTTTGCAGAGATGTAAGGAGCCATTCTAGGATTCCATTTATGAGTACCATGACCAAAATGAACTCCTGCTTCCATCATTTCTTCCAAATTGATGTTCCAATATCGTCTTCCCATTTTCCCACACTTTCTCTTTTTATTTTTTTTTCAAAGAGATTAAGTACCCTGTGAAATAAATAATTGTTCCGACGGAACCTTCTACCAGGATTGACTACGACCCAAACCATTAATTTCATTCTTTATTTTTTATTTCATTGATTACAAAATACATAATCGGACCGGAGAGTTAAAGTAAAAAGAATGAAACTCTTGTTAGGAATTAGTAAATTACATTACGTATCTGATGTCTCGTGGAAAGTGTTTGGGTCACAAGAACAAAATAATTCTCTATGGTGTAACAAAACATCTCTCATTTCCAACTCGAATAGATTCTTCCTTTTGATTTTCAAATGAATATTTTTGTCTTGCTTTGAACGATGTACTAATTTTTTGAATCCGGTACCCACCGGTATAATCCCCCCCAGAACAACGTTCTCTTTCAGGCCTTTCAACCAATCAATACGACCTCGTAGAGCAGCTTTTGCTAAAACTCGAGCAGTTTCTTGAAAACTCGCTTCGGATATGAAACTTTGAGTATTCAGAGATGACTTCGTTATTCCCAATAATATTGCCCGATAACAGATCGCTTCGTCCAAAACGCGCCCTGCTCGCTCTGCTCGCAACAATCCAATAAATTCCCCAGGTAAAAAAACATTAGACATTCCATCTTCTGAAACCAAAACTCTTGATGTTACTTGACGTACAATAATCTCTATATGTCTATTATGGATCTGTACCCCCTGGGATCGATAAACCTTTTGTATCTTATTAACCAAAGAAATACGACTTTGGGCTATGGTTAGTTCAGCTCCAATCAAGAAGCCCCAGGGGATTCCAATAATCCTTCGGATACGTTCATCCCAACCTTCAACTCTTCTTTCGAGGTTCATCGATATTGAATCAATTGAACGAACTTCTAATATTTGTTCCACTTTTGGAAGACCCTGCGTTATGTCACCAGATCTCGATTTTTCATATAGAAATGTAATTAATGTATCTCCTTCATAAAAGGTTTCCCCATAATGGCCATGGACAGTTGCTCCTGGAGTGACCAAATAGGGCTTAGCTGATCTTATAACTAAAGAATCAACACGAACAATTAAAATTTGACCAGATTTTTTTATGCGTGATCCGTATTTCAATAGACATACATTTTCACAAAGGAATTGTCCAAGGCTAATTATTGTCCATGCCTCTTCACAAAAATCGTGATGGAGAAAACACCAATTCAAATGGAATGAATTCCAAATGATGTTACTGCATGGATCGGGATTATAAATCCTACTATTTTCATCTAGGAAACAGTATTGAAATGGAAGTGCTTGAAGCACTTGGAAAGTCTGTTGAAATCTTTTTTCAAGTAAAAAAGATTTATTTAAAAAGACTTGATTATAAGTTCTTAAATAGTAAGATGAACGAAAATTTACTATTTTAGGCACAATAGTACCTAAAGGACCCAAAAAATACCTAATTGGAGTCATGGGATTCGATTCTTTTGTCGCATTATTATATCTCGAAGTATTGAAGGGACCAATTCGATAACAATTGGATGATGACAAAATTATGAAAGATTGGCATTCCTTATTTTGATTCAACAACGTACCAAGAGTTCCCTGATGTTGGGGAAATAATGGAATCTTCGCCTTGGAATCAAAAGGATTTCTATGGATACGATCTAATTCCTTATTGGAAATAAATCCTGAACCTGCCGTATCATACCTTTTTTCGGTATACGAAATAGTGGAATTTACTAACTCAATTCGGATGAAATCACGAAGTAGATCTTTTGCCCTTATTTCAACAAAAGAAGCATGAACCTCTTCTTCTATAGAACTCTTTTTTTCTTGGTCCCAAGTCAATACTAAGCAAGCCCGAACTAATTGAATACTTGTGTGAGAAATTCCTCGA